TATTTAATTCCGGAATTATTCACTATGTGGATAAAATATCTATATGTACATATATTATAAACATAAGTATATATGCATTAAGTACGTGCAGTAGATACATAGTGTCTAGTGGCTCATTGTTGAATAATAAAATGGATTTACCTAGGAAGTCTAGGAGAAAATGCAATGAATTGTTTCAAGACCGACTCGAATAGAAATAAATTCAATTGAAATAATTAAAAAAAAAAAAAAATACTACTACTAGATTTCTAATGTCGATTCTAATGAATAATTCGTCAATGACGAATAAAAAACAATTCTATGCAATTCTGAAAGGGGGAAAGATCCCTCGGCTAGAATCATTTGATTATATTGACAATTTCAAAAAACGGATCATACTATGATCATAGTATGATGGCCGTTGGTCAAGCGGGCCCCCATCGTCTAGTGGTTTAGGACATCTCTCTTTCAAGGAGGCAGCGGGGATTCGAATTCCCCTGGGGGTAGGGTACTACGAAAGGAAATTGATCATGGATTACCAATAAGTCGAAAATTGATTCTTCCTGGGTCGATGCCCGAGCGGTTAATGGGGACGGACTGTAAATTCGTTGGCAATATGTCTACGCTGGTTCAAATCCAGCTCGGCCCAATAATTCGCCAATCCGCCATGAGATGATATAACTCCCTTTGTACTTCAGAAATACCCGATCCGGAGATAAAAAAGAATCAAATTTTCTGCTAGATCCCGTATTTCCCTGGGATTGTAGTTCAATTGGTCAGAGCACCGCCCTGTCAAGGCGGAAGCTGCGGGTTCGAGCCCCGTCAGTCCCGACGGATCCAATAAATATATCAAAAAATCTCTCCCTTTTTCTGAAGGGGACCGGGGGAAGAATTCCATTGTCAAAGCAAAGGGGAAATCCTTATTTCTTTTTTCTTTCCTTTTGGTAGGAGAAAGACATATGCGGTTGGATTAGTACAATTATTGGTAGCATTATAGTCAGTATTCCAAGAAATGCTGGCTTTTTCGATTGCCCCCGATGCATGTAATGGAATCGAGTACTATACTTTTTTGAGGCGCGCATACACAAAAGGAATTCCTTTCTTGTCCAATACAAAATTGAATATAAGAAAATACTTTCCAGAAAAAACAAAAAAAAAAACAATTTATTTTTCTGGCTACGGATTTATGGAACCTGACTTACTAGTTTGAAGTTGCAAAATAGATTTCATGCAAATTGCACACTGAGCTTTTGGTATAGGTGTCCCGGGGCTAATAATCTACGAAGAAAGGAGGGGGAAGGACAGATCAACCAAAGATCCTACTCCTCTTAGAAAGGCGAATGAATCATTTTTCCTATTTTTCATTTTGTTTTAAGGCCCCATCGACGAAAGAACAAATCGGAAAATAGTAAATTTGATGAATATTCATTTTATACGGTCTCATCTTTATCACACTTCTTTGTCTTCCAAGTCAAAAATAGTTTCGTTCTAAACTCCTTTCTTTTTCCATTTAGCTTTTATTGTTTGTTTGGGTTTGTAACTATGTGACCACTGGAAGTGGAAGAGCTATTTGATGAGACTTCATCAGATGATTGTACAAGAAGGAACTAGATAGATTAGAGAGAAAAAAAGAACAGATAATAAAAAATGATAAATAAATAAAGGAATTTTGGGTTAGGTCAGCAATCCAAGTTTGGGGCGGTATGGATAAAAGAACTTCCTATGTTATACTATTCAATTCTCGACGACGAATTTATTTGATAGTTCAGATATTGTTATTCATGATATTGATCTGATTCAAGATCATCGAGAGGTAATATTCATTCATTGAATTTACAGGCCAAAGATTTATCATCTCTATGGGATTAAATCCCGAGTTATTGCGAAGTAAAAAACCGATGAGATTATGGAAGTAAATATTCTTGCATTTATTGCTACTGCACTATTTATTCTAGTTCCTACCGCTTTTCTACTTATCATTTATGTAAAAACAGTCAGTCAAAACGATTAATTATTAACTAATTTGAATGAAACTTGACTTCTGAGTTCTTAGCCAAAATTGACGAAATAAAATGAAAAAGATTCCAATTTCATGTCTTAAATGAAATGAGTGGACTAGAATCGGCAGTATTCTAATAGATAGATAGTATGGTAGAAAGAAATAGATGAATCTTTCTACCATACTATTTATTAGTTAGATTCTTGTTATAAAGCTGCCCCCTGGAATAAAATAAAGATAGAGGCTGCATTTGATATGGATCTATATATCAATCTACAATATTATCTTGATATATGCGAATATCAATTCCATATATGGGATTGACATAGCATCCAATTCCATTTATTTGCTATATCTATTTGTTCTGATCAATCTGAATTACTCCTATGTCTTATAGTTTGAATTACTATATTTTTTATTTCCAATATGAATCTCGGTATCTATTGAGAGAATCAAATCAATGAAGCAAAAGCGATAGATATAGGCATATTCAAAAAATCACGTAGTAATCTTTTTTTTAAC